TTCCTTCTCTTCGGGATCGAACATCAATTGCAACGATTCGATAGACGGCTCATTGGGATAGATATAGATGAACAATACCCCCCCTGGAACCGTATAGGAAGTTTTCGCCTCGTACGGCTCGAGAAAAAATGACTTAATTCGAAGTTTTGTCTATGTATCCAATTCGAATAAATTAAATAACAAACGGGCCTATAAAATCAATTAGACTACGATTCCAGTCTTTTTTCTTCCTGAAAAATGAAAAAGAAACCGCTCGTACTCATAACTCAAGTCGGATAACTCTCAAATAGCTCAAAGAAAAATCTTTAGTGAATTTCATTTATTGAGTAGTCTTTACTCCCTTTCGTTTATACCGGTTAAACTATTTCAAATTCTATTTGGATTCTTTAGTCAAATTCAGTTATTGAGACTATCGAAAGAATTAACAACTAAAAGGGTGTTTCCTTGTTTTTAAACCCTTTATTCCTATTTTGAATCATTGGGTTTAGACATTACTTCGGTGTTTATTAATCTTTTCAAAGTGGCAGCAACATACCCTTTAAATTTATATTTATTTTATTTCTTTCTATCAAAGAATCCTATGGATGGTTGATTCTAGTATGATACACGTTGAATCGCAAAATTTGGATCAATTTCAACAAGTTTTGCTTTTGAATTGGAAACTTGCTCGAATTGGATCCTTTCGATTGTCCATATATTTACGAAGTTGTTCCAGTTGATTGGCATTAACCCTAGATCCTTGCCCCTGAGAAATGAATTAATACTTTCGGTTCGAGCTCCATCATGAACTATTTACAACCCGACAAAAAACGAAGGGTTCAAGTGTAACAGAACAAACAATGTCGAGCCAAGAGCACCTCATTTCTAGACAAATCGAAAATGGTGGATGTAAAAATCCACAACGGGTTGTGTCCTTCAAGTCGCACGTTGCTTTCTACCACATCGTTTCAAACGAAGTTTTACCATAACATTCCTCTAATTTGGAACCGGTATGGAATTGATTCAATTACGGAATCATGAATAGTCATCGGTTCAGCTGTCCATAGACATCGCAATCTACACTTTTTCTTCTATATATGAATATATAATACATGAAACAATATTTTTCTGAAAAAATCCTAGCAAGACAACATTTTTAACATATTTAACAGACTAATAGAATATATATAAAATATATAATAGAAAGAAAAAAGAAATCTATAAAAGAAATCTATAATATATATATATGGAAATAATATAGAAACGAATAAGTTTTGGAATCTGCATCTTCAAGTGACTTAATAAGATAAATTAAACGATTTCCTACTTTTTCAAAGATTCCACGTATAGGGAATCATTAAAAATATTTTTTTATTAAAAAAAATATTTCTATATTTCTAAATGAAATTAACTATATTAAAATTAAATTAAACATCATTTTTGAATTTATTTGAGTTTGATTGGGTTGGGTTTGAAGAAAATTGGACAATAAGCACCGCCTTTGATCTTTATAGGCGGATCGGTCTTTCTTTTTGAAGTGACTCATCACTAATTTCAAATAAAGATTTGAAATAGATCAAAGAAACGAAGAAAGAAATAAGATAAGAAGAAAAAAATCCTTTTTTTTCATGAGATGTATAAAAAAATAATGTAAGTTAATATTTGCATTTTGATTCTTTTAATCAGATTACGAAAATCAAAATAGAACAAAAAATAGGTAAGATTTCTCCTATCTATCAGATAGACGGAACTGTTGTCACTATTTGTTGTTTGTTATAGATGTTTTATATCTACTATACTATAGAATATGGGACTTGATCATTTGTTAATGAAATTCGAACAGACACAGATGTTTAAAGTAATATAGATTAACTGCTATCCACCCCCCCCACTTCCTTTTTAGATTATGTTATATTATGATAGGGTTTATATGGGAATAATGGAGAAATGGATCCGTGCTGGGACGGAAGGATTCGAACCTCCGAATGGCGGGACCAAAACCCGTTGCCTTACCACTTGGCCACGCCCCATTTCAATTGCTAATTGACACTAAGAAACAATAATATTGTTATTGGTTGTTTGTCAACTCCAGCCCAAATAAATATCTAGAAAGATTCCATATCTATAGAATATAGATCTTCTATATCTATAGAATAATAGAATAGACCGGTATTCGAATTTTGATACATATAGATACAGAATTCAACTGAATTTATTGATCATTACATAGAATTCAATTAAGATATTGTATGAAAGTATCGTTTCTTCTATTCTCCTTTGAGAATTGGAGGATTTTTGGTTGTATGTATTCAAAGAAAAAGAAGGATTTTTTGTCTACCTTATTTACTTTCTTTCTTTTTCCTTATATCAAAAATGCAACCAAAATGCAATTATCTCCAAGAACAAAATGTCTGTTATGCTTAATATCGTTAGTTTGATCTGTATTAATTCGCCCCTTTATTCGAGTAGTTTTTTCTTCGGCAAATTGCCCGAAGCCTATGCTTTTTTGAATCCAATCGTA